TCCATACGGTAGACTCATACTTGCTAGTGGCTTTTTATTGAAAAATAAAATCGATTTACCCAGCAAGTCTAAGGTAAATTGTAATGAATTGTTTCAAGACCGAACCAAATTTCTTTTCTTTCATTGAATGAATTGATTTCCATCAGAATAAAGTTCACTTACACGTACACCTACCCATTCGACATAAATTTCAAGGTATCTCATCAAATCCTGTGATGAAGAAATTCTCGAAAATTCTTTGAATTTTTTTAGGAGACAAGACAAGTAGAATTTTTTCATCACGCTTACTGGTTGTTAATTTCCTTCTTTTTTTGTGAGATATTCTTATCTCATCTTAACAATAAATGAATCAATGAATGGAAGAATGAAAGCGAAAGAAGTGGAACTTAACCCCCCCTTTTTGTTTTGGACCATCGACTCCCCGAAAACCCTATACTTTTACTTTGTTACTTTAGTATTATTTACACTTTTTTATATTTATATTAGACGAAAAAAATATAGATTTCGATACTAGATCTAGATTTTTTTATATATCTAGATTTATATATATATTTTTTTTTTATAGATATAGATATAGAGATAGAGTAGAGAATTCCCATTCTAATGAGATTCATGAATATGAATGACAAATCAACAAGTTATCTGCAATTAGGAAAAGCGGAAAGATTCCTCGGATCTAATCATACATTGACAATTAAAAAAAAACTCTTCATACTATGATCATAGTATCATGACAGTTAGACAAGCGGGCCCCCATCGTCTAGCGGTTCAGGACATCTCCCTTTCAAGGAGGCGGCGGGGATTCGACTTCCCCTGGGGGTAGGGGACTAGGAAAGGAAGTTGATCACGAATTCCCAATAGTCTTACAAGCGATTCCTCCTGGGTCGATGCCCGAGCGGTTAATGGGGACGGACTGTAAATTCGTTGGCAATATGTCTACGCTGGTTCAAATCCAGCTCGGCCCAAAAATTCGCCAATCTACCACGTATAATCCCCGCGCCCCTAAAAAATACTCGATACGGAGATAAAGAATCCAAATTTCTGCTAGATCCCTTATTTCTCTGGGATTGTAGTTCAATTGGTCAGAGCACCGCCCTGTCAAGGCGGAAGCTGCGGGTTCGAGCCCCGTCAGTCCCGACGGATCTACTAAATACATCAATCAATTCGAAAGGGGGCCAGGGGCAGAATTTCATTCCCAAAAAAAAGACCCTTTTTTCTTTTCTTTGCGGTAGGAGATGGGCGAATTAATACAATTATACGTAGCATTATAGTAAGCATTCCAAGAAATCCCGGATCCTTTTTTTCGATTGTTCCCGATCCGTGGAATAGAATACTATGTTCTTTTTTTTGTAGAGGGGCACACATACACAAATGGAATTCACAATAAAAAATGAATTTAACAAGATTCCCCTAAGACTAAGAGAATTAGAAGACTTTTCTAGATTAAACAATTTCTCTTTATGGCCCCGGTTTTGTATAACCTCAATTACTAATTAAAAAATGGATTGCATTCAAATTGCACGCTGAGCCTTTGATATATACCCAGTGCTAATAATCTACGGAAGGGGGTAAAGGACAGAGGTCCTCTTAGCATTAGCAATGGAATAATAAATTAGTTTCTTTCTTGTTTTGATTTGTAACTATGTGACTAATGGAAGTGGAAGGGCAATCTGATGATACTTCATCAGATCATTGTAGATTATAGAAAAAAAAAAGAACGGAAACAGACGATAAATATAAATAAAGGAATAAAGGAATTTAGGATTGGGTCCGGAATCCGAGCTGGGATTCGGTATGGATAAAAAAACTTCCTATGTTATACTATTCCATTTTCGACGACAAATTGATTTGACAGCTCAGATATTGTTATTCATGATATTCATCCGATTCAAAACCAGCGAGATTAAGAGGGAATTCATTCATTGAATTTACAAGTGAAAGCTATGGGACTAAATCCCGAGTTATTGCGAAGTAAAAAAAAAAGATTAGATTATGGGAGTAAATATTCTTATGGGAGTAAATATTCTTGCATTTGTTGCTACTGCACTATTCGTTCTAGTTCCTACCGCCTTTCTACTTATCATTTACGTAAAAACAATCAGTCAAAATAATTAATTAATTAATCATTAATTTGAAATTGGAATTAAACTTTACTTCTGAGTTCTTATCAAAAATTGACGAAATAAAATGAAAAGGATTCCAATTTTTGCGTCTTAAACGAAACTTAAATGAAATAAGCGGACTATAATCCGCAGTATTCTAATAGATAGATCGTATGGTAGAAAGAAATAGATGAATCTTTCGACCATATGATCTATTGGTATTATTGTAGTGTATAAAGTTGTACTCTAGAATAAAGGTAGAGGCTAAATCTAGCTTAATATTTAATATACAATTATTATACAATATTATATGTCTTAATATACAATATTATATATATATGTATTATATATGTATATATATGTATGCGGATCTCAATTCCATATATGGAATTGACATA